TGAATATCTTTTATAAGGAATCGGAGGAATATGCGACGATTTTTTCCCGGAAATCCCCAACGAAAAATACAGACTACTCCTTCCTTTCTATCGAATCGATCATAACCACTACCTACATTCCAGGAAATTGTGCACCACAAATAAGAGCTAATAAAGAGACCCGCAATTCCGTAGAAAGACATCACGATTCCTTGTGGAAAAAAAATGATTTGCTGAGGCGGAAAAAAAGATAGCAAATTTCTACCAAGATAACTGGAAGTTCCAACTAATAAGAAGCCTAATGAACCTAAAAAAAGGATAAAGGCCCAGCAGAAATTACTTATTTTTCGAGACCCCGTTATAAGTTCTATCCATATATCGTCTGATCGCCAAGTCATACTTTACTCGATTGCATTTTATTGGAATTGAGATAATACCCCAGAGAAATTTGACTTTACTTTTTTGTTTCCGAAGTAACTCTCATCAACTAGCACTAGTTTGAGGTGAACTAGCACTAGTTTGATGTCAACCTTTAGGAGTAATTCATCAAATTGGTTAAATCTAAAATAATAACATACTCTTTATTTAATACGATCCCACTATACATATCGATATACATATAGATTCACCGACTACATTTCAGCCATCCAGAGATCCTGATCTATTTGAAAATTGCTAGAATTGATATATCCATATATCATGTTTCTGCGGGCATAAGAGTTTTTTCCTTTATTTTCGGTGGAAATCACATGTTATACTATATTCCAATAAATAGATATCCGTGTTATGATACAAGTCCACGTTTTCAAAAAAAAATGGATGAGATTGGGTCCCGGCGGATCTAAACAATCTTGTTTTTTTGAACATGAAGAAATAAAGAAGCCATTGCAATTGCCGGAAAGACTAGGCCTACTAACGGCACAAAAATAGATGGAAGGTTCAAATTTGTCATAGAAGGGGTACCTCGATTTACTATTTGTATCTGTTATTATGTTATTATATAAATAAAGATATCTTGTAATAATTATAATTAAATTAAGAATTTGAATTCTAATTAGATAATATTTATTATTAATAGAATTTGAAGAATTCAAAATTCTTAGTATAGATCTAAGTATTTATATATCTAAATCTAACTGAGTACGTATAATAAGAATAAGTGCAAAGAATGTAGAACTGTAGAACTAAATAAATGGACTTATTCATCTCCTACATGAGAAAGATATGTATGATAATAAACTTTATTATTTTTCTTCATTTCTTTGTCTTTTGTTCTTGTCTTCTAATTTTCTAAAAATAGATAAAGAGTTTTTTACCGATTATCGAAAGATTCGTTCGAATCCGACCCAACATGAATTTTGAGCTAAAATGGTTTTTCGGGAGATAGAGAAAGATACAAAACTCTATTATCTATATTTAAATTTCAAATTATATACCTAAGACAAGAACAAATTCGTTTTATTTTCCTAATTTCACGAAAGGAAGAACTCACTCTTGGTGATAAAGGCTTCTTGATTCGTAATCAGGAATATAGGTCAAAAAAAGAGTTATCCTCAACTTTAGTTTTGATTCTTTCTACAATTCGATCTTCTATCACCAAAGAAAAATCTATTATTATCTTATTTACTTTGATTCCGATAAACTAACTACTTTTTGCTACAAACACAAAAAAAAAATAATTGAACTTAGTGCTCTACTTGATTTTGCTTCACTTTTGATTCAAAGGAGAAAAGGCGTGGAGCTTAAATAACTCACTCAGAACGCTTTTTAAAAGATTACGTGGTACAATTAGGTCGAATAAACCCTTCTGGAATAAGTATTCAGCTGCTTGTGAACCTTCGGGTACTGTTTTATTCAATGTTTGCTCAATTACTCTTTTACCTGCAAATGCAATGTAGGCATTGGGTTCGGCAATAATGATATCCCCCAACATACCAAAACTAGCTGTCACTCCACCAGTTGTCGGAGATGTAAGGATTGATACATAAAATAATTTTTTATTTAATTGATAATCATATAAAGCAGACGATATTTTAGCCATTTGCATCAAGCTCAAACTTCCTTCCTGCATGCGCGCCCCCCCAGAAGCACACACTATAATAAGAGGTAAATTTTGATTGGCAGCGTGTTCAATCAAACGGGTGATTTTCTCTCCGACTACGGATCCCATACTACCCCCCATAAACTGAAAATCCATAACCCCAATTGCTATGGGAATGCCGTTTAGTTGGCCTATGCCTGTTTGAACAGCCTCGGTTAATCCTGTCTTTCTTTGATAAGAATCAATACGATCTTTATAAGGCTCCTCCTCCGAATGAAATTCAATGGGATCCAGAGAGACCATGTCTTCATCCATAGGATCCCAAGTACCGGGATCGATCAAAAGTTCAATTCTATCCGAACTACTCATTTTCAAATGATATCCACATTGTTCACAAATATTCATTTTTGATTTCAAAAATTTCTTATAATTTAATCCATAACAATTTTCGCATTGAACCCACAAATGCTTGTATTTTTG